TTTTAATGAGAATTTTCCACAATATAATAAAATCCTTTATAATTGAAATTTATTAATTTCAATTACTTTTACTTAATAATCTTAGCAATTAGCAATTGCATCGATATGCTTTGCTTCCTCTGAATATAAAACGAACTATTCAAAAAATTTTTACATTTTTCATTGAATGACTATTCATCTATTGTTATTGTATTTTCATATAAATAGAGGCCAGAAGCTCTATGGAAAAATCGTGGTTCAATTTGATGTTTTCTAAGGGAGAATTGGAATACAGAGGCGAGCTAAAGAAAGCAAAGGATAGTTTTGCTCCTATTGAAAAGACTACTATAATTAAAGACCGGTTTATATATGATATGGATAAAAACTTTTATGGTTGGGGTGAGCGTTCTAGTTATTACAATAATGTTGATCTTTTAGTTAGCTCCAAGGACATTCGGAATTTCATATCGGATGACACTTTTTTTGTTAGGGATAGTAATAAGAATATATATTCGATATATTTTGATATAAAAAATAAAAAATTTGAGATTAACAATGATTTGAGTGACCTAGAACTGGTTTTTTATAGTTATTGTAGTTCTAGTTATCTGAATAATAGATCTAAAAGTGACAACGATCTGCACTATGATCCGTACATTCAGGATACTAAATATAATTGTAATAATCACATTAATAGTTGCATTGACTCTTATTTTCGTTCTCACATCTGTATTGATAGTCACTTTTTAAGCGATAGTAATAATTCCAATGAAAGTTACATTTATAATTTCATTTGTAGTGAAAGTGGAAAGATTCGTGAAAGTAAAAATTACAAGATAAGAACTAATAAGAATCGTAGTAATTTAATGAGTTCTAAGGATTTTGCTATAACTAAAAACTACAATCAATTATGGATTCAATGCGACAATTGTTATGGATTAATGTATAAGAAAGTTGAAATGAATGTTTGTGAAGAATGTGGACATTATTTGAAAATGACTAGTTCAGAGAGAATCGAGCTTTCGATTGATCCGGGTACTTGGAATCCTATGGATGAAGACATGGTCTCTGCGGATCCCATTAAATTTCATTCGAGGGAGGAACCTTATAAAAATCGTATTGACTCCGCCCAAAAAACGACAGGATTGACTGACGCTATTCAAACAGGTACAGGTCAACTAAATGGTATTCCGGTGGCCCTTGGGGTTATGGATTTTCAGTTTATGGGGGGTAGTATGGGATCCGTAGTAGGGGAAAAAATCACTCGTTTGATCGAGTATGCTACCAATCAATGTTTACCTCTTATTTTAGTGTGTTCTTCTGGAGGAGCACGAATGCAAGAAGGAAGTTTAAGTTTGATGCAAATGGCTAAAATTTCTTCGGTTTTATGTGATTATCAATCAAGTAAAAAGTTATTCTATATATCAATTCTTACATCTCCTACTACCGGTGGGGTGACAGCTAGTTTTGGTATGTTGGGGGATATCATTATTGCCGAACCCTATGCCTATATTGCATTTGCGGGTAAAAGAGTAATTGAACAAACATTGAAAAAAGCCGTGCCTGAAGGTTCACAAGCGGCGGAATCTTTATTACATAAGGGCTTATTAGATGCAATTGTACCGCGTAATCCTTTAAAAGGTGTTGTGAGTGAGTTATTTCAGCTCCACGCTTTTTTTCCTTTGAACAAAACTAAAAAAAAATAGAACCGTTAGTTTATCATAATTAAACGAAAACCCTGAAAATTCATTTTTATTTCGAATCATTTTTTTATCGATATTCTTGTTTACTACTTAGTATTAGTAAACCGCTATCAACAAGATAAAAGGTTAATTTTTGATTTCGGTAAGTTCAAATTAGACTATACAAATAAACCAAAGTTCATTTTACTCTATTGCTTGTATATGTATATATAATTCAAATAGAGATATAGACAGATCTATAGAGAGTCTTCCATCTTTTTGCATTTCCAAAAAATTCCCTGTTGTTGGATCAGATTCTAATCAATTTTTTAGAAATTTGTAATGGAATCAAACTTTTTTAACTATTAGAAGACAATCCCTCCTAGTAATAATAAATCTAACAAGGGGATTATGATACATCTATTTTTTTAAGATGAATAAGTCCATTTCGTTAGTTTGGCGTTTCTTGTACCTTTTTTTATTCCATTTCTATTAGGTTCTATTCTATAATATTCTATATATTTACTTAAAGCTACTTAGTATAATTATATAATATATATAATATAAATAATAAAAATACAAGATATTCTAAGATATCTTTAGAATTTAGATTTAGAATATAACAATAACAGGTACAAATATTAAATTGAGGTACCCATTTTATGACAACTTTCAATAACTTACCCTCTATTTTTGTGCCTTTAGTAGGCCTAGTCTTTCCGGCACTTGCAATGGCTTCTTTATTTCTTCATATTCAAAAAAATAAAATTTTTTAGATCGGATGCGACCTAAGCGTCCTTTTTTATTTTAAAACTTCGATTCGGTAAGAACCATTTGGTAGAATATTGTATAACACGTAGATTCCTACAAATATAACTAAAAAAAGCTCTTATGCATGTGTAAACCGATTATACGGGTAAAAAAATTTGCGCTCTTTTGAAAAATGGATCATTGTAGTAAATTCAAGTTCAAGTCAACGTATTTATTTGAGTTATAGGGGATCATATAAAATAAAGAGATGTTATTTTTTTTAGATATAAACAATTTTATAAATTACTCCTAAGATAAAGGTTCACAACAAAATAGTTGATGAGAGTTACTTTGAAAACAAAAAAAGGAAAATCATATTTTCTCAATTCCAAAAAATTGTATACCTGGGTCTAATATATATGAGTTGGCGATCAGAATCTATATGGATAGAATTTATAACGGGGTCTCGAAAAACAAGTAATTTCTGCTGGGCCTTTATCCTATTTTTCGGTTCATTAGGGTTCTTATTGGTTGGAACTTCCAGTTATCTTGGTAGAAATTTTATATCATTATTTGCGTCTCAGCAAATCGTTTTTTTTCCACAAGGGATTGTGATGTCTTTCTATGGGATCGCCGGTCTCTTTATTAGTTGCTATTTGTGGTGCACTATTTTGTGGAATGTGGGTAGTGGTTATGATCTTTTCGACCGAAAAGAAGGAATCGTGCGTATTTTTCGTTGGGGATTTCCTGGAAAAAGTCGTCGCATCTTTTTACGATTCCTTATGAAGGATATTCAGTCCATCAGAATAGAAGTTAAAGAGGGTGTTTCTGCTCGGCGTGTCCTTTATATGGAAATTCGAGGTCAAGGGGCTATTCCTTTAATTCGTACTGATGAGAATTTTACTACACGAGAAATTGAGCAAAAAGCTGCTGACTTGGCTTACTTCTTACGTGTACCAATTGAAGTATTTTGAAATGAATTAATTTGAAAAGACTAAAAGCTTTGGCAGTAGGAAAAAAAAGGAAATGCTTTCTTTTTTTTTTCAATTGAACATTGATCTATTCTTTTATGCTCGTTTTTTTATATATTTTATATTGATATAAAAGGAGTTTATTCGTCTCGAAAATCGAATAAATAATATTTTTGATAAAAAAAAAGTTATATTAGTATTGATCGAAAAAAGGGGGGACTAACATCCCTGGAAATCAAAAATTTTTCTTGATTCAAATTGGAAGTTTATTCTAAGTCTATTTCTGTATTCTTTCTAGATGACTAAGTATTTAATCAAAAGAAAAAGATGAAATGGCTTCATAGGCTCAATACATTCTATTCGCATTAGACTAGAAACTCCTGCTCGATAGAAATATTAGATCTAATAGAATCAACAAATGCGGTAGGTTCATTAACAATTAACAGATTAAAAATGGTAAGAAAGAAAACATTCATTCCTTTTTTTTATTTTACATCTATAGTATTTTTGCCCTGGTTGATCTCTCTCTGCTGTAATAAAAGTCTGAAAACTTGGATTACTAATTGGTGGAATACTAGACAATGCGAAACTTTTTTTAATGATATTCAAGAAAAAAGTGTTCTAGAAAAATTTATACAATTAGAGGAACTAGTCCAGCTGGATGAAATGATAAAGGAATACCCAGAAACCAATTTACAACAATTTCGTCTAGGAATCCACAAAGAAACAATCCAATTCATCAAGATACACAATGAATATCGTATCCATACAATATTGCACTTCTCGACAAATCTAATATCTTTTGTTATTCTAAGTGGTTATTCCTTTTGGGGTAAGGAAAAGCTTTTTATTCTGAATTCTTGGGTTCAAGAATTTCTATATAATTTAAGTGATACAATTAAAGCTTTTTCGATTCTTTTATTAACTGATTTATGTATCGGATTCCATTCACCTCACGGTTGGGAACTAATGATTGGTTATATTTACAAAGATTTTGGGTTTGCTCATTATGAGCAAATTTTATCTGGTCTAGTTTCTACCTTTCCAGTCATTCTTGATACAATTTTTAAATATTGGATCTTTCGTTATTTAAATCGTGTATCTCCGTCACTTGTAGTGATTTATCATGCAATAAATGACTAAAAAAGGATTCACTTATCCAATTCTAATCTTTCTTACCGTATACATCATAACCAAATCAAAGTCGTATTTACTTTACTCTTTTTATCCAGTAGGGATTCCTTGTATATAAAAAAATTTTATTTTTTTCAGTAAAAGTAAATAGCAGAATTGTGGCTAGGGAAGTATATTATCGACCTACCTACCTAACTTTATTGTAGAAATTTTGGGATAAATGATTGGACCATGCAAACTAGAAATACCTTTTATTGGATAAGGAAAGAGATTACTCGCTCCATATCTGTCTCACTCATGATATATATAATAACTTGGGCATCCATTTCAAGCGCATATCCTATTTTTGCCCAGCAGAATTATGAAAATCCACGAGAAGCAACTGGTCGTATTGTATGTGCCAATTGCCATTTAGCTAGTAAGCCCGTGGATATTGAGGTTCCACAAGCGGTACTCCCTGATACTGTATTTGAAGCAGTTGTGA